CCAATTCAAAAAAAAATTATGTTTCGCAATTAAATAATCCAATTTTCCATTTTTAATTGACCCTTGGATACAAATCACGAGAATGTATATTTTTCCTCGAATCCTTCGTTGAGAGGTAAAGGATTAAATCCTTTTAAGAAATAAAGTTTTTCTTCGGAATATGAATCAAATCAAACCGAGGGATCCCTTAACTATAAAAGGGATTAATAAAACGAATCACACTTTTACCACTAAACTATACCCGCTACAATGCGATTATTGTATATAAATGAAACTTTTGTCGAACAAAAAAAGGTAATCGGACGTAATCAAGATAGGATCCAAAACAAAATAATGATGAAAATTATAGCATTGACGTGTTTGTTTTGGTTTTGTCAGTAAACCTAATCAGATTAGTAAAAGAGCACTCCTAATTCAAAATTTAAATAAAGAAAGAACAAGTTCTTTCTTTTGCTGGAGGATTTTTGACAGAACAGATAGGGCTCGATAAAACTATTTATGTTATGACATAAGAATGCATTGCACAACAATCCACAGTTCCTTATTTTTTTTTTCTTTTTTTCCAGTAAAGGAAAAAAAATAAGAAAAGAAAGAATAATAATAATAAAAAATGACACTTTGATTCTATAGAATCAAATTCCATATCAGAGGAATGGAAAGATCCCTTCTTCTGATTGTTGTTTCAATAATCAATAATAAGCATTTTTGTTTTCAAACAAATCATTTTATCTATATCTATGATTTGGAATGGAACAAAAAATGGCCCGGCTAGGTACTGACCAGGCCAGGCCGTGAAAAGAAAAAAAGCTCTTTCGGAAGAAGAGGTATTCTTGCTTTTTTATTTTTTTTTTATTCGAAATATCTCTTTAGAACCTTTTCTTTATCTAAATGGGATTGCTTATAAAAGTAGTATATATTAAAGTTGTATATATTAATAGAGTAAAAAAAATAAAGAGAGATAAAGAAAAGAAAGGCTTTTTTTCAAGCCTTACTTTTTGTGTAATGTAAGATAGTAATTATCCTTTTTCAATTGGGAGAGATGGCTGAGTGGACTAAAGCGTCGGATTGCTAATCCGTTGTACGAGTTTTTCGTACCGAGGGTTCGAATCCCTCTCTTTCCGTTTCCGTTGATGACTTGTTATTTTATTTATTTTTTTTTTCAAAACCTTTCCTTTGTTTTTGTTTTTTATTTCATATAATAAATAAGGATGTACAATAGATAAAATCCTAAGTAAAATAGAGAAAATCCTAAGTAAGAACATTGAAAAATTAAGCAAGTAAAAAGAAAGGCCTTTTTATTCTTCACGTCCAGGATTACGTCCTGGATCATTAGATAGGAATCCAAAGATGAAGAGAGAAACAAAAAATATCACTACTGTATAAACAAAGAGTTTGAGAGTAAGCATTACACAATCTCCAAGATCTTTTAAAAAAAAAAAAAAAAAAAGAGAATAGATTCTCCATTTTTATACCCCATATCCTATTTTGACACCAATAAACAAAATGGTTTCTCGAAATCAAAAATCAAAAAGAATTTTCAGAAATTCATTTGGAATAAGAGTCGAGTCTTTCATAAAAAAAAATCTTTCCTATTTTGAAATGACTCTAAAAGGGTTTTTCAATAAATGAAAAAGAATCCGAATGAGGAAAGGAAAGAGGGGAGTCAGATTTTTTGCAGCTATCTAAGAATTGTTTGAATCGAGGGTTCATGTTCATGCTGTAAGACTTATCCGATCTTATCCATTGTTCCCATTTTTTTTTTCGAATAAATCATGTCTAGGACAGTATTAAAGATCTCATCGAAAACTTACAGCAGCTTGCCAAACAAAGGCTAAGAGAAAAAAGAGAAGGGGTATTACTGGCATAAAATCTACGATTGGATTCAAAAAAGCGTAGGCCTCAGGCAATTTGGCTAAGAAAAAACTACTTGAATAAAGGGTGGAATGAAGACAGATACAGATCAAACTAAAGATATTAAGCATAACAAACATTTTTTTTTCTTGGACTTGGAGATAATTGTATTTTGATTGAGTTATTGTTATTGATAATTGATATCCCTTAAAAATGAAAAAAAAAAGGTAAGGGATACCAAAAAATCCTTCTTTGAACTCACCCAATCAAAAATCCTTCAATTCTCAAAAAAGAATAGAAGAAATCATACTTTTATACAATATCTTAATTGAATTATATGTAATGATCAATAAATTCAGCTTCATTGTATATCTACACGTGTCAAAACCCTAGGAACAATAGAGTCCATAGATATTTATTTTCGATTGGAATTGACGAACAACCAAAAACAATACTACTCTTTAGTAGTATTGAATAGAAATTGAAATGGGGCGTGGCCAAGTGGTAAGGCAACGGGTTTTGGTCCCGCTATTCGGAGGTTCGAATCCTTCCGTCCCAGGGAATACCTATTCTATATATAGATAGAAACATAGATAGAAATATCTATTATCACAATAAAGAAAGGTTTTCTTTTTGAACTACCTTCTCTACTCTTTAAGAGTTAAATATTGGATATTATGTGATTCTTGTTTCTGATTTTTAATGATTCTATTCTTCTTTAAATCCTATTTTTTCACAAATTAAATTCAACTAAGATACATATAGATGAAACTGAATCGAGTTGTGATCTAGGAATCTAGATTCGAAGAATTGGAAATAAAGAAAAAAGGGGGTTGCAAAAGAGGTTGAATGCGCTTTTCATCGTATGTCCATCCCCTTTGAATATTGAATATTCATATTGAAGTTTAAGTTAGTTACTTCGAAAAGCCTTACGTCCCATATAATAAGAATTAATTAACAATGTAAGATAGCAATTTAACTAGCTGTGCTTGTACAAATTGGAAAATTGGATTAAGAAATAATCAAGTTACATACATATAACGTATCTATTTTCTTTGAACCTCATTTTTAGGTATTTCATTTCGTATTTGATTTGGTTCGCATATATAATTGTAAATATATGTAATAATATATACAGGGGGGTAATTCATACATCCTATATTCTATTCCCCTTGCTTTAAATAAAAATTATTGAACGAACCCCCACCAGTCAAAGAAACTACGCGTAAAATGAGGAAATGCTTAATGTATTATTGTCGTTCTATTTCAGTGATAACGTTTTTTGGTTTTTTGAAAAAGATTTTGGATCCGTTAATTTGAAATATTCTATATTGAATATTCATAATTCATTCCAATGACAATTGTTCAGTCTATCTGATAGAGGGAATTCTTTTTTTTATGATTTTCTTTTTCAGTATGAAATGAAAGAAAAAGAGCCTAAATCTTCCTTTACATCAACTTTTTTTTATTCACTCCACGAAAAAAAGAAATAAATTTCTTTTTCTATCTATCTATATTTTTTTAATCACTGAGGTTTAATTCAAAGATGAATTATTTATGATGATAAATGCAATCTTTAGGAAAACTTTATTCAAATAGTGATATCCAGGTAGGTTTTTTTTCAATTCAATAACTATTTGAATTGAATGAAACTATTTGAATTGAATGATTTCTTATGAGTATTTGATATTCGAAGAAGTCTAAGATTGTTGAATATATCCTCTCAAGTTACTTGAAGATGCAATGTAGATTCAATACAAAGAACTTTTTTCTTCCTAATATTTCGAAATTAATAAATAAAATAAAAATATTGCATTCATCCAATAAAAAGAAAATCGAGGATTAAATTGAATTCTTTCTAAGACTTCTTTAGAAACCAATGGAACGACCGAACAAATGACTATTCATGATTCCCTAATTGAATCAATTACATATCAGTTCCAAACTAGAGGAATGTTATGGTAAAACTTCGTTTGAAACGATGTGGTAGAAAGCAACGTGCGACTTGAAGGACATGATCAGTTGTGGATTCTTACACCCACCCTTTTTTTTATATAGGAATGAAGGTGCTCTTGGCTCGACATCCTTTGTTCTGTTCCACTCGAAACCTCATTTTTTCTTGGGTTGTAGTGTAAACAGTATGTGATGTAGCTCGAGTAGAAAGTATTGATTCATTTCTCAGGGCAAGGATCTAGGGTTAGTGCCAATTAATAAGTTGGAACAACTTCGTAAGTGTAGTCTATTTTCGATTTCTAAATCGAAAGGATCCAATTTGAGCAAGTTTCAAATCCAAAAAAGGAAAATTTGTTGGAATTAGTGAAACTCTTTTGATCAAAAGTGTATCTTGCGGGAATCAACCGTTTATGATTCTTTGATAGAAATAAATCAGAAAAAGGGCCGTGTTGCTGCCATTTTGAAACGATTAAAAATCACCGAAGTAATGTCTAAACCCAATGATTCAAGGCAAAGATAAAATATTTTGGAACAAGGAAATATCTTTTTTTTAATTGTCTCGACAACTAGATCAAGAACAAGGAGTCCAAATATATTCTAAATGAGACAAAGAAAAAGGGGTTAGAGACCACTCAAAAAATCAAATACATAAGGGTTTTCTTTTGAGCTATTTCATATTTCCGAGTTACTCAACTTGAGTTTTGAGAATACAAATGATTTTTTTTTTGATAAAGAAAAAGAAGAATAAAAAAGTATTAAATAATCTTAGTCTAATTGATTTGATTTAATGCTTTTATAGATCTATTTGACATTCGAATTGTATACATAGACATATCTTCTAATTTCTCGAGCCGTACGAAGAGAAAGCTTCGTATACGTTTCTAGGGGGGGTTCTAGTTTATCTACGTCTATCCCAATGAGCCGTTTATCGAATCGTTGCAATTGATGTCCGATCCCGAAGAGAAGGAAGAGATCTTCGGAAAGTGGGTTTTTATGATCCGATAAATAATCAAACGTATTTAAATATTCCTGCTATTCTATTTTTTCTTGAAAAAGGTGCTCAACCTACAGGAACTGTTTATGATATTTTAAAGAAAGCGGGGGTTTCTTTTTAGAGAATTTCGTCTTAATTTAAAGGAAAGTCAATTAATGAAATACAAAAGAAGAGGGTGTGGGTGATTCGTATATAGCTTTGT